GTCCCTGTAGCTTATAAAAAGCATGACACTGAAGATGTCAAGATGGCTGCCACAAACACCCAAGGACAAAAGACTTAGTCCTAACCTTACTGTTAGTTTTTGCTAGGTATATACATGCAAGTATCCGCGCTCCAGTGTAGATGCCCTGGACACCCCAATCAGGTAGATAGGAGCGGGCATCAGGCTCACCATAACCGTAGCCCAAGACGCCTTGCAATTGCCACACCCCCACGGGTCCTCAGCAGTAGTTAATATTAAGCAATGAGTGTAAACTTGACTTAGCCATAGCAAATCTAGGGTTGGTAAATCCTGTGCCAGCCACCGCGGTCATACAGGAGACCCAAATTAACATTATAACGGCGTAAAGAGTGGTCACATGTTATCCAAGTAGCTAAGATTAAAAAGCAACTGAGCTGTCGCAAGCCCAAGATGCCAATAAGGCCACCACATCAAAGAAGATCTTAGAACAACGATTAATTGAACTCCACGAAAGCCAGGGCCCAAACTGGGATTAGATACCCCACTATGCCTGGCCCTAAATCTTGATGCTTACACCTACTAAAGCATCCGCCCGAGAACTACGAGCACCAACGCTTGAAACTCTAAGGACTTGGCGGTGCCCCAAACCCACCTAGAGGAGCCTGTTCTGTAATCGATGATCCACGATATACCTGACCATTCCTTGCCAAAACAGCCTACATACCGCCGTCGCCAGCCCACCTCCACTGAAAGCCCAACAGTGAGCGCAACAGCCCCACCACGCTAACAAGACAGGTCAAGGTATAGCCTATGGAATGGTAGTAATGGGCTACATTTTCTAAGTTAGAACACAACGGCAAAGGGGTCTGAAACAACCCCTGGAAGGCGGATTTAGCAGTAAAGCGGGACAATCGAGCCCTCTTTAAGCCGGCCCTGGGACACGTACATACCGCCCGTCACCCTCCTCGCAGGCGCCCCCCCCCCCCCCCATAAACTAATAAGCTACCAAGCCAAAGATGAGGTAAGTCGTAACAAGGTAAGTGTACCGGAAGGTGCACTTAGACTACCAAGACGTAGCTTAAACAAAAGCATTCAGCTTACACCTGAAAAATGTCTGCTAACACCAGATCGTCTTGATGCCAAACTCTAGCCCAATCGACACGACCCAGAATAACAAAGCCACTCCCCACACCCAACTAAAGCATTCACTAGTCCCAGTATAGGCGATAGAAAAGACACCATTGGCGCGATAGAGACCACGTACCGTAAGGGAAAGATGAAATAACAATGAAAACTAAGCTATAAACAGCAAAGATCAACCCTTGTACCTTTTGCATCATGGTCTAGCAAGAAAAACCAAGCAAAATGAATTTAAGTTTGCCACCCCGAAACCCAAGCGAGCTACTTACGAGCAGCTATTATTGAGCGAACCCGTCTCTGTGGCAAAAGAGTGGGATGACTCGTCAGTAGAGGTGAAAAGCCAATCGAGCTGGGTGATAGCTGGTTGCCTGTGAAACGAATCTAAGTTCACTCTTAATTCTTCTCCAAGGAAATCCTACAAACCCTAATGAAGCGAATTAAGGGCTATTTAAAGGAGGTACAGCTCCTTTAAAAAAGAATACAATCTCCCCGAGCGGATAAATACTAAACCCCTACAACTGAACTGTGGGCCCTCAAGCAGCCATCAACAAAGAGTGCGTTAAAGCTCTACACCCCAAAAAATATAAAAACCCTATGACTCCCTCCTCACTAACAGGCCAACCTATATTCAAATAGGAGAATTAATGCTAGAATGAGTAACCAGGGTCCTCCCTCTACGACGCAAGCTTACATCCATACATTATTAACAAACAACCAATATACGACAAATTAAACAAGCACAGTATTAAGCATCTTGTTAACCCGACAGAGGAGCGTCCACTAAGAAAGATTAAAACCTGTAAAAGGAACTAGGCAAGCCCGTCAAGGCCCGACTGTTTACCAAAAACATAGCCTTCAGCAAACCCAAAACAAGTATTGAAGGTGATGCCTGCCCGGTGACTCTCATGTTCAACGGCCGCGGTATCCTAACCGTGCAAAGGTAGCGCAATCAATTGTCCCATAAATCGAGACTAGTATGAATGGCTAAACGAGGTCTTAACTGTCTCTTACAGGCAATCGGTGAAATTGATCTCCCTGTACAAAAGCAGGGATAAACCCATAAGACGAGAAGACCCTGTGGAACTTCAAAACCAGCAACCACCTTAGATCACATACTCACCTACCGGGTTCACTGCCACATAAGCCTCTGGTCTGCGTTTTTCGGTTGGGGCGACCTTGGAGCAAAACAAAACCTCCAAAAATTAGACCACACCTCTAAACTAAGAGCAACCCCTCGACGTACTAATAGTACCCAGACCCAATATAATTGATCAATGGACCAAGCTACCCCAGGGATAACAGCGCAATCTCCTCCGAGAGTCCGTATCGACGAGGAGGTTTACGACCTCGATGTTGGATCAGGACATCCTAGTGGTGCAGCCGCTACTAAGGGTTCGTTTGTTCAACGATTAACAGTCCTACGTGATCTGAGTTCAGACCGGAGCAATCCAGGTCGGTTTCTATCTATGACGAACTCTTCCCAGTACGAAAGGATAGGAAAAGTGAGGCCAATACCACAAGCAAGCCTTCGCCTTAAGTAATGAAACCAACTTAATTACAAAAGGCTATCATACCACATCACGTCCAAGAAAAGGACCAGCTAGCGTGGCAGAGCTCGGAAAATGCAAAAGGCTTAAGTCCTTTAACTCAGAGGTTCAAATCCTCTCCCTAGCTTACCAAAACCACCCCAAATGACCAACTACCCCCTCCTAATCAACTTCATCATAGCCCTCTCCTACGCCCTCCCAATCCTAATCGCAGTAGCCTTTCTGACCCTAGTAGAACGCAAAATCCTAAGCTACATACAAGGCCGAAAAGGCCCAAACATTGTCGGCCCCTTCGGTCTCCTCCAACCCCTAGCAGACGGTGTAAAACTATTCATCAAAGAGCCAATTCGACCATCAACATCCTCTCCCATCCTATTCATTGCCACCCCAATGCTAGCTCTGCTCTTGGCAATCTCAATCTGAACTCCACTGCCCCTGCCATTCTCCCTAGCAGACCTCAACCTAGGCCTGCTTTTCCTCTTAGCTATATCAAGCCTAGCAGTATACTCTATCTTATGGTCAGGCTGAGCCTCCAACTCTAAGTACGCTCTAATTGGGGCACTACGAGCAGTAGCCCAGACAATCTCCTATGAAGTCACCCTGGCCATCATCCTCCTCTCCGTAGTCCTACTCAGCGGCAACTACACTCTCAGCACTCTGGCAGTCACACAAGAACCCCTCTATCTTATCTTCTCCTGCTGACCCCTCGCTATAATATGATACGTTTCCACCCTCGCCGAAACTAACCGTGCCCCCTTCGACCTGACAGAAGGAGAGTCCGAACTGGTATCCGGGTTTAACGTAGAATACGCAGCAGGTCCATTCGCACTTTTCTTCCTAGCTGAGTACGCCAACATCATACTCATAAACACACTCACCACAATCCTGTTCTTCAACCCAAGCTTCCTCAACCCCCCTCAAGAGCTATACCCCGTTATCTTAGCCACAAAAGTACTACTCCTATCAGCAGGATTCCTATGAATCCGCGCCTCCTACCCGCGATTCCGATACGACCAACTAATACATCTGCTATGAAAAAACTTCCTGCCACTCACACTAGCCCTGTGCCTCTGACACATCAGCATACCAATCTGTTACGCGGGCTTACCTCCTTACCTAAGAGCCTGCTGGAAATGTGCCTGAACCCTAAGGGTCACTATGATAAAGTGAACATGGAGGTATACCAGCCCTCTCATTTCCTAACACTTAGAAAAGCAGGAATCGAACCTACACTAGAGGAATCAAAACCCTCCATACTCCCTTTATATTACTTTCTAGTAGGGTAAGCTAAACAAGCTATCGGGCCCATACCCCGAAAATGATGGTTCAACTCCTTCCCCTGCTAATGAACCCCCAAGCAAGCCTAATTTTTACCATTAGCCTCCTCCTAGGAACAACCATCACCATCTCAAGCAACCACTGAATCATAGCTTGAGCTGGCCTTGAAATCAACACACTCGCTATCCTCCCACTAATCTCAAAATCCCACCACCCACGGGCCATTGAAGCTGCCACTAAATACTTCCTTACCCAGGCAGCTGCCTCCGCCCTAGTCTTATTCTCCAGCATAACCAACGCATGAAGCACAGGACAGTGAGACATCACTCAGCTAACCAACCCCACATCCTGCCTAATTCTCACCTCTGCAATCGCAATAAAACTAGGACTAGTACCATTCCACTTCTGATTCCCAGAAGTACTCCAAGGCGCCCCTCTCACCACTGGCCTTCTCCTATCCACCCTCATAAAACTCCCCCCAATTGCACTACTCTACATAACCTCCCCCTCACTAAACCCCACCCTCTTAACCACCCTAGCCATCCTTTCAACCGCACTGGAAGGATGAATAGGCCTCAACCAAACACAAATCTGAAAAATCCTAGCCTTTTCCTCTATCTCCCACCTAGGCTGAATAGCAATCATCATCATCTACAATCCCAAACTCACCCTACTCAACTTCTACCTGTATGCCATGATAACTGCCACCATTTTCCTCACCCTCAACACAATTAAAGTCCTAAAACTCTCTACACTAATGACTGCATGAACTAAAACCCCACCCTTAAGCGCAATACTGCTGCTAGCCCTACTCTCCCTCGCAGGACTCCCCCCTCTAACAGGATTCCTGCCCAAATGACTTATCATCCAAGAACTAACCAAACAAGACATAGCCCCAGCAGCCACACTCATCTCCCTCCTCTCCTTACTAAGCCTGTTCTTCTACCTGCGACTCGCATACTGCACAGCCATCACACTACCTCCGCACACCACAAACCACATGAAGCAATGACGCACTAACAAACCAACCAGCATCATAATTGCCATCCTAACTACCATAACAGTCATACTCCTTCCTATCTCCCCTATAATCCTTACCATTGTCTAAGAAACTTAGGATTACCCAAACCGAAGGCCTTCAAAGCCTTAAACAAGAGTTAGACCCTCTTAGTTTCTGCTAAAGTCCGCAGGCTATTACCCTGCATCCCCTAAATGCAACTCAGGTGCTTTAATTAAGCTAGGACCTTCCAACTCACTAGGCAGATGGGCTTTGATCCCATGATAGTATAGTTAACAGCTATATGCCCTAACCTCCAGGCTTCTGCCTAAGGCCCCGGTACACAATCAATGCACATCAATGAGCTTGCAACTCACTATGAATTTCACTACAGGGCCGATAAGAAGAGGAATTGAACCTCTGTGAAAAGGACTACAGCCTAACGCTTACACACTCAGCCATCTTACCTGTGACATTCGTTAACCGATGATTATTCTCAACTAACCACAAAGACATCGGGACCCTATACCTAATTTTCGGCGCATGAGCCGGAATAGTGGGTACCGCTCTAAGCCTCCTCATCCGAGCAGAACTAGGCCAGCCTGGGGCCCTCCTAGGAGACGACCAAGTCTACAACGTGGTTGTCACGGCCCATGCTTTCGTGATAATCTTCTTCATAGTCATACCAATTATAATCGGAGGGTTCGGAAACTGATTAGTCCCCCTAATAATTGGAGCCCCAGACATAGCATTCCCACGAATAAACAACATAAGCTTCTGATTACTACCCCCATCCTTCCTCCTCCTCCTAGCTTCTTCTACTGTCGAAGCAGGTGTCGGAACAGGCTGAACAGTGTATCCACCACTAGCCGGCAACCTGGCCCACGCCGGAGCCTCAGTTGACCTTGCAATTTTCTCCTTACACCTAGCCGGTATCTCCTCAATCCTAGGGGCAATTAATTTCATCACAACAGCAATCAACATAAAACCCCCTGCCCTCTCACAATACCAAACTCCCCTATTCGTTTGATCAGTCTTAATCACCGCTGTACTCCTACTCCTGTCCCTACCAGTTCTTGCCGCAGGAATCACAATACTACTCACAGACCGCAACCTCAACACCACATTCTTTGACCCTGCAGGAGGAGGAGACCCTGTCCTATATCAACATCTCTTCTGATTCTTCGGCCACCCAGAAGTCTATATCTTAATTCTCCCAGGATTCGGAATCATCTCCCACGTAGTAACATACTACGCAGGCAAAAAAGAACCATTCGGTTACATAGGAATAGTATGAGCTATACTGTCCATTGGATTCTTAGGCTTCATCGTTTGAGCCCACCACATATTCACAGTAGGAATGGACGTTGACACTCGCGCATACTTCACATCCGCCACCATAATCATTGCCATCCCAACCGGAATCAAAGTATTCAGCTGACTAGCCACACTCCACGGGGGCACAATCAAATGAGACCCTCCAATACTATGAGCCCTAGGCTTCATCTTCCTATTTACTATCGGAGGCCTAACAGGAATTATCCTAGCAAACTCCTCACTAGACATCGCCCTACACGACACCTACTATGTAGTAGCACACTTCCATTACGTACTGTCTATAGGAGCAGTCTTTGCCATCCTAGCAGGATTTACCCATTGATTCCCGCTATTCACAGGGTATACACTCCACTCAACATGAGCTAAAACACACTTTGGTGTAATATTCGTGGGTGTCAACCTAACATTCTTTCCCCAACACTTCCTAGGACTAGCAGGCATGCCACGACGTTACTCAGACTACCCAGACGCCTACACACTATGAAATACCATTTCTTCAGTAGGGTCGCTCATCTCCCTAACAGCCGTAATCATACTAGTCTTCATCATCTGAGAAGCCTTTGCATCAAAACGTAAAGTATTACAACCAACACTAACAAGCACAAACGTTGAATGAATCCACGGCTGCCCGCCCCCATTCCACACCTTTGAAGAACCCCCTTTTGTCCAAATCCAAGAAAGGAAGGAGTCGAACCCCCATATGTTGGTTTCAAGCCAACCGCATAGACCACTTATGCTTCTTTCTCATAGAGATGTTAGTAAAACAATTACATAGCCTTGTCAAGACTAAATTGCAAATGAAAACCTTGCACATCTCTACTAAAACATGGCCAACCACTCACAACTTAACTTCCAAGACGCCTCCTCCCCCATCATAGAAGAACTAATAGGATTCCACGACCACGCCCTAATAGTTGCACTAGCAATCTGCAGCCTAGTCCTTTACCTATTAACTCACACACTCACAGAAAAACTATCATCCAATACAGTCGACGCACAGGTAATCGAACTCGTCTGAACAATCCTCCCAGCCATAGTCCTAGTTACCCTAGCCCTACCATCCCTACGAATCCTCTACATAATGGACGAAATCAACGAACCCGACCTAACCCTAAAAGCCATCGGCCACCAATGATACTGAACCTACGAATATACCGACCTTAAAGAACTAACATACGACTCCTACATAATCCCTACAGCAGACCTCCCCCTAGGCCACTTCCGCCTACTAGAAGTTGACCACCGTGTTATTGTTCCCATAAACTCCACCATCCGAGTCATTGTCACCGCTGATGATGTCATCCACTCATGAGCCGTTCCCAGCCTAGGCGTAAAAACCGATGCAATTCCAGGACGCCTCAACCAAACCTCCTTCCTTGCCTCCCGACCAGGCGTCTACTACGGACAGTGCTCAGAAATCTGCGGAGCCAACCACAGCTTTATGCCAATCGTAGTAGAGTCCACTCCACTCGCTAACTTCGAAAGCTGGTCCACTATAATATCATCCTAATCATTAAGAAGCTATGAACCAGCATTAGCCTTTTAAGCTAAAGAAAGAGGGACCCCCCCCCCTCTTAATGATATGCCTCAACTAAACCCAGGTCCATGATTTTTTATCATGCTCACTTCATGACTCACCTTCTCCCTAATCATCCAGCCCAAACTTCTCTCATTTGTATCAATAAATCCCCCTTCTAGCAAACCCCCCATCGCCCCAACCACCACCCCTTGAACCTGACCATGAACGTAAGTTTCTTCGACCAATTTTCAAGCCCCTCGTTCCTAGGAATCCCACTAATCCTCATCTCAATGACATTCCCAGCTCTTCTTCTGCCATCCCTGGACAACCGATGAATCACCAACCGACTTTCAACCCTCCAACTGTGATTCGTCAATCTAATCACAAAACAACTAATAATGCCCCTAGACAAAAAAGGACACAAATGAGCTCTAATCCTGACATCCCTAATAATCTTCCTCCTACTCATTAACCTCCTAGGCTTATTACCCTACACATTCACCCCAACCACACAACTGTCCATAAACCTGGCCCTAGCCTTCCCCTTATGACTTGCCACCCTACTAACAGGACTACGAAACCAACCCTCCGCCTCACTGGCCCACCTCTTACCAGAAGGCACCCCCACCCCACTAATCCCAGCCCTCATCCTAATCGAAACAACAAGCCTACTCATCCGCCCATTGGCCCTGGGCGTACGCCTAACAGCCAACCTGACAGCAGGACACTTGCTCATCCAACTCATCTCCACAGCCACAACAGCCCTATTCTCAACAATACCAGTAGTCTCACTATTAACTCTCCTAGTTTTATTCCTACTAACAATTTTAGAGGTAGCCGTAGCAATAATCCAGGCCTACGTTTTCGTCCTCCTACTAAGCCTCTACCTACAAGAAAACATCTAATCCCAATGGCACACCAAGCACACTCCTACCACATAGTTGACCCCAGCCCATGACCTATCCTGGGGGCAGCATCCGCTCTGCTCACCACCTCAGGACTAACAATATGATTCCACTTCAACTCTCCCCGACTCCTGATTCTAGGCCTAATCTCAACCGCCCTCGTCATATTCCAATGATGACGAGACATTGTACGAGAAAGCACATTCCAAGGCCACCACACCCCCACCGTACAAAAAGGATTACGCTACGGAATAGCCCTATTCATCACATCAGAAGCCTTCTTCTTCCTAGGCTTCTTCTGAGCTTTCTTCCACTCAAGCCTAGCCCCCACACCCGAACTAGGGGGACAATGACCACCCGTGGGAATCAAACCCCTCAACCCCATAGAAGTCCCACTCCTAAACACCGCCATCCTCCTAGCCTCAGGAGTTACCGTCACATGAGCCCATCACAGCATCACAGAAGCTAACCGAAAACAAGCAATCCAAGCCCTTTCCCTGACAGTCCTACTAGGATTCTACTTCACCGCCCTACAAGCCATAGAATACTACGAAGCACCATTCTCCATCGCCGACGGAGTCTACGGCTCAACATTCTTCGTCGCCACCGGATTCCACGGCCTACACGTAATCATTGGCTCTACATTCCTACTAGTATGCCTCCTACGCCTAATTAAATACCACTTCACATCAAACCACCATTTCGGATTTGAAGCGGCTGCCTGATACTGACACTTCGTAGACGTCGTATGACTATTCCTCTACATCTCAATCTACTGATGAGGATCTTACTCTTCTAGTATATTAATTACAATCGACTTCCAATCCTTAAAATCTGGTTTAAATCCAGAGAAGAGTAATAAACATAATCCTATTTATACTAACCCTATCACTCGCCCTAAGTATCCTTCTAACCTCATTAAACTTTTGACTCGCCCAAATAAACCCAGACTCAGAAAAACTATCCCCATACGAATGCGGATTCGACCCACTAGGATCCGCTCGACTTCCCTTTTCAATCCGCTTCTTCCTAGTAGCTATCCTCTTCCTTCTGTTCGACCTAGAAATTGCCCTACTCCTACCACTTCCATGAGCCACCCAACTACAATCCCCCACCACTACTCTAGCTTGAGCCTCCGCCCTCATCTCCCTCCTCACCCTAGGCCTAGTATACGAATGAATTCAAGGCGGACTAGAATGAGCAGAATAACAGAAAGTTAGTCTAACTAAGACAGTTGATTTCGACTCAACAGATTATAGCTCCCACCCTATAACTTTCTCTATGTCCTACCTCCACCTAAGCTTCTACTCCGCCTTCACCCTAAGCAGCCTAGGCCTAGCCTTCCATCGCACCCACCTAATCTCAGCCCTACTATGTCTGGAAAGCATAATACTATCTATATATGTTGCCCTCGCCATATGACCCATCCAAATCCAATCACCTGCCACCACCATCCTGCCCATCTTCATACTAACATTCTCCGCCTGCGAAGCAGGCACAGGCCTGGCCCTTTTAGTAGCATCAACCCGAACCCACGGGTCCGATCATCTACACAACTTCAACCTACTACAATGCTAAAAATCATCACCCCAACTGCAATACTCCTCCCCCTAGCCCTCCTCTCCCCACGCAAACACTTATGAACTAACATCACACTGTACAGCCTATTAATTGCCGCTATCAGCCTCCAATGACTTACACCAACCTACTACCCAAACAAAGGCCTAACCCCCTGAACTTCCATCGACCAAATCTCTTCCCCCCTACTCGTCCTTTCATGCTGACTCCTCCCCCTCATAATCATAGCAAGCCAAAACCATCTAGAACCAGAGCCAATCAACCGCAAACGAATCTTCGCCTCAACAGTAGTCCTAGCTCAACTGTTCATTCTAGTTGCCTTCTCGGCCTCAGAACTCATACTCTTCTACATTGCATTCGAAGCCACCCTCATCCCCACCCTTATCCTCATCACACGATGAGGCAACCAACCAGAACGCCTAAACGCTGGCATCTACCTCCTGTTCTACACACTCGCTAGTTCCCTACCACTATTAATCGCCATCCTCCACCTACACAACCAAATCGGCACCCTATACCTCCCGATACTTAAACTCTCACACCCCACTCTAAACTCCTCCTGATCAGGCCTAGTGGCGAGCCTAGCCCTCCTACTTGCATTCATAGTCAAAGCCCCCTTATACGGCCTACACCTCTGACTCCCCAAAGCCCATGTAGAAGCACCCATTGCCGGCTCCATACTACTTGCTGCCCTCCTACTAAAACTAGGAGGCTACGGCATCATACGAATCACAATTCTAGTAAACCCATCATCAAACAACCTGCACTACCCCTTCATCACCCTAGCCTTATGAGGGGCATTAATGACCAGCGCCATCTGCCTGCGCCAAATCGACCTAAAATCACTAATCGCCTACTCATCCGTCAGCCACATAGGATTAGTCGTAGCCGCAACCATAATCCAAACCCAATGAGCATTCTCAGGAGCAATAATCCTAATAATCTCACACGGATTAACATCCTCAATACTATTCTGCTTAGCCAACACCAACTACGAACGAACACACAGCCGAATCCTCCTACTCACACGAGGACTCCAACCACTACTACCGCTTATAGCCACCTGATGACTGCTAGCCAACTTAACAAACATAGCCCTCCCTCCAACAACAAACCTCATAGCAGAATTAACCATTGTAATCGCGCTTTTCAACTGATCCGCCTTCACACTCATCCTAACAGGAGCCGCAATCCTCCTAACCGCCTCCTATACCCTGTACATACTAACAATAACACAACGCGGCACTCTCCCATCCCACATTACATCTATCCAAAACTCTTCCACACGAGAACACCTCCTCATGGCCCTACACATAATCCCCATGATACTCCTGATCCTAAAACCCGAACTAATCTCAGGCATCCCTATATGCAAGTATAGTTTAAACCAAAACATTAGACCGTGACTCTAAAAACAGAAGTTAAACCCTTCTTACCTGCCGAGGAGAGGTAGAACCAACGAGAACTGCTAATTCTTGCCTCTGAGCATAAAACCTCAGTCTCCTTACTTTCAAAGGATAATAGTAATCCAATGGTCTTAGGAGCCACTCATCTTGGTGCAAATCCAAGTGAAAGTAATGGACCTATCATTAGTCCTGAACACACTCATACTTCTAACCCTAGCAACACTCTCTACTCCCATCCTCTTCCCCCTTCTATCTAACAACCTCAAAAATACCCCCGACACAATTACAAACACAGTCAAAACTTCCTTCCTGATCAGCCTGATCCCCATAACAATCTACATCCACTCAGGAACAGAAAGCCTCACCTCCCTATGAGAATGAAAATTCATCATAACTTTCAAAATCCCTATCAGCCTAAAAATAGACTTCTACTCCCTCACCTTCTTCCCTATCGCATTATTCGTGTCATGATCCATCCTACAATTTGCAACATGATACATGGCCTCAGACCCGTACATTACAAAATTCTTCACCTATCTACTCTTCTTCCTAATCGCTATGCTCATTCTGATCATCGCTAATAACCTATTCGTCCTATTTATTGGCTGAGAAGGAGTAGGAATCATATCCTTCCTCCTAATCAGCTGATGACATGGCCGAGCAGAAGCTAACACCGCCGCCCTCCAAGCCGTACTCTACAACCGAGTTGGAGACATCGGACTCATCCTCTGCATGGCATGACTAGCCTCCACCACAAACACCTGAGAGATTCAACAACTTACCTCCCCATCCCAAACCCCTACACTGCCCCTACTAGGCCTCATCCTAGCCGCAACCGGAAAATCGGCCCAATTTAGCCTCCACCCATGACTACCAGCTGCAATAGAAGGACCAACCCCCGTATCCGCCCTACTTCACTCCAGCACAATAGTAGTAGCCGGAATCTTCCTACTCATCCGAACCCACTCCCTATTCAGCAACAACCAAACCGCCCTAACCCTATGCCTCTGCCTAGGAGCCCTGTCCACACTATTTGCAGCCACATGCGCCCTCACCCAAAACGACATCAAAAAAATCATCGCCTTCTCCACTTCAAGCCAACTCGGACTAATAATAGTCACAATCGGACTGAACCTACCAGAACTAGCCTTCTTCCACATCTCAACCCACGCTTTCTTCAAAGCCATACTGTTCCTGTGCTCAGGATCCATCATCCACAGCCTAAACGGAGAACAAGACATCCGAAAAATAGGTGGACTCCAAAAAATACTCCCCACAACCACCGCATGTCTTACCATCGGCAACCTAGCCCTAATAGGAACCCCATTCCTAGCAGGATTTTACTCAAAAGACCAGATCATCGAAAGCCTAAATACATCCTACCTAAACACCTGAGCCCTACTCCTAACTCTGCTAGCCACATCATTCACCGCAGTGTATACAATACGCATAACCGTACTAGTACAAACCGGCTTCGTTCGAATTCCTCCCTTAGCCCCAGTAAACGAAAACAACCCAGCAGTAACTTCCCCCCTTACCCGCCTTGCACTAGGAAGCATCCTAGCAGGATTCCTCATCTCTTCCTTTATCGTCCCTACAAAAACTCCCCCAATAACCATACCACTCTCCATTAAAATAACAGCCCTAATCGTAACTGCCCTAGGCATCGCCCTTGCCCTAGAAATTTCAAAAATGACCCAAACCCTCATCCTCACAAAACAAAACGCCTTCTCAAACTTCTCGACATCCCTAGGATACTTTAACCCCCTAATTCACCGCCTAAGCATAACTAACTTCCTCAAAGGAGGACAAAACATCGCATCCCACCTAATCGACCTCTCCTGATACAAAATACTAGGCCCAGAAGGACTGGCCAACCTCCAACTAATAGCAACTAAAACCGCCACCTCCTTCCACTCAGGCCTAATCAAAACCTACTTAGGATCATTCGCCTTATCCATCATCATCATCCTCATATCCACATACAGAAACAACCAATGGCCCTCAATCTTCGTAAAAACCACCGAATCCTCAAAGTCATCAACGACGCCCTAATCGACCTCCCAGCACCATCAAACATCTCAACATGATGAAACTTCGGATCCCTGCTAGGACTGTGCCTAATCACTCAAATCATCACAGGCCTCCTACTAGCCATGCACTACACAGCAGACACCAATCTAGCCTTCTCCTCCGTTGCCCACATATGCCGAGACGTACAATTCGGCTGACTCATCCGCAACCTCCATGCAAACGGAGCCTCCTTCTTCTTCATCTGCATCTACCTCCATATCGGCCGAGGACTCTACTACGGCTCATACCTCTACATAGAAACCTGAAACATCGGAGTCGTCCTACTTATCGCCCTCATAGCAACCGCCTTCGTAGGCTACGTCCTACCATGAGGCCAAATATCATTCTGAGGAGCTACCGTAATTACAAACCTATTCTCAGCCATCCCTTACATCGGACAAACACTAGTAGAATGAGCCTGAGGTGGATTCTCCGTCGACAACCCCACTCTAACCCGATTCTTCGCCCTTCACTTCCTCCTCCCCTTCGTCATCGTAGGAATTACCCTCGTCCACCTCACCTTCCTACACGAAACAGGCTCAAACAACCCACTAGGCATTCCCTCAGACTGCGACAAAATCCCCTTCCACCCATACTATACCATCAAAGACGCCCTGGGATTCGTGCTACTACTCTCCCTACTAGTCTCACTAGCCCTCTTCTCTCCCAATCTCCTAGGAGACCCAGAAAACTTCACCCCAGCCAACCCCCTTGTCACCCCTCCACACATCAAACCCGAATGATACTTCCTATTCGCCTACGCTATCCTCCGATCCATCCCAAATAAACTTGGAGGCGTACTAGCCTTAGCCGCCTCCATCCTAGTCCTATTCCTCGTCCCCCTACTTCACACATCAAAACTACGATCCATAACCTTCCGTCCCCTATCACAAATCCTATTCTGAGCCCTAGTAGCTAACATTCTCATCCTAACCTGAGTAGGCAGCCAGCCAGTAGAACACCCCTTCATCATCATCGGCCAACTAGCCTCACTCTCATACTTCACAATCATCCTCATCCTATTCCCCATCGCGGCCATTCTAGAGAACAAATTACTCAAACTCTAATCAACTCTAATAGTTTATAAAAACATTGGTCTTGTAAGCCAAAGATTGAAGACTAAACCCCTTCTTAGAGTTTCCCCCACCAAGCACATCAGGAAGAAAGGACTCAAACCCTCCTCTCCAACTCCCAAAGCTGGCATTTTCAACTAAACTACTTCCTGACCCTACCACTAAACAGCCCGAATAGCCCCCCGAGATAGACCCCGCACAAGCTCCAACACCACAAACAAAGTCAACAACAGTCCCCACCCCCCAATCAAAAGCAACCCTGCCCCCTCCGAATACAACACAGCCACCCCACTAAAATCCGACCGAACCGACACCAAACCTCCACTATTCACCGTACCCTCATCCACCAACAACTCCAACACACCACTCATAACAAGCCCCACCACCACAACCAACCCCATCCCAAAACCATAACCAACAACACCCCAACTTCCCCAGGCCTCAGGATAAGGATCCGCCGCCAACGACACCGAATAGACAAACACCACCAACATCCCCCCTAAATAAACCATAACAAGCACCAAAGAAACAAAAGGGACCCCCAAACTCACCAACCAACCACACCCCGCAACCGCCGCCACAACTAACCCCAACACCCCATAATAAGGAGACGGATTAGACGCAACAGCTAACCCCCCCAAAACAAAACACAGCCCCAAAAACAAAACAAATAACATCATAAATTCCTACTCGGCTTCTTTCCGAGACCTACGGCCTGAAAAGCCGCCGTTATAAAATTTAACTACAGGAACACCTAAATCTGCCCTCTCTCCACCCCCCCCTTACCCCCCCCAGCAGTTTTTCTCTTGCTTTAAGGGTATGTATAATAATGCATCACATTCTTTACCCCATCAAACATACCATGAAATGTAGGATAATCCACAGTATATGTAATGCTCTTCCATCAAAAACCCAAACATTATCTCCAAAACAGATGGTATTAGGACAGTATATCCACCAGGCACATTCTTGTTTCAGGTACCATATAGCCCAAATGCTCCTACCTAAGGTCAAACCGCAAGCGTTACCCATACATACAGAGTTTCACCTACTGTGCACAACACCCATCCAATATACGAGGAATGTCCCAGCACACCTTTGAATTCCCCTAGTCTACAGAATTCGCCCACCTCCTAGGTAACTTCTCGAGGCAACAGCCTTCAAGCACACCCAAGCCAGAGAACATGGTTATCTATTGATCGCGCTTCTCACGAGAACCGAGCTACTCAACGTCAGTTATACCCTTAGTTATTGCCCTCAGGCGCATAAATTGCCTACACTTGCTCTTTTGCGCTAGTGGTTGTAATTTCAGGAACACAACTCGCTTTATTCCGTCTCAATTGCTCCCCACAGGTACAAGTGGTCGGTTGAATACTCCTCCCTAACCTCTTTACCGCGGCATACCGACCTCCTACACTTGGTTTTTTTTAGCGTCTCTTCAATAAGCCCCTCAAGTGCAGAGCAGGTGTTATCTTCCTCTTGACATGTCCATCACATGACCGTCGAGCATATGAATCCCCTAACACCCAGAATGTCATGGTCTAACGGATAAGGTCGTCGCAAACTTGGCACTGATGCACTTTGACCCCATTCATGGAGGGCGCGCTACCTACCTTTAGACAACAAATAGTGTAATGGTTGCCGGACATACTAATTATTTTATCACTTACTAGGAAAAATCATTAAAACCCCATTTTGCGCATCATTTTACGCATCGTTTTTTTTTTTATCTTGATTTTTATTTTTTTTCATCAAACAACAAAACCACATACCCCTACATTGTCCAAACTATTTGCCATCAACATATTTTAAATTAACCTTCCTCTACATTTCCAGCTATCAAAACTAACATCCAATTATCATCGAACCCTCAAACACCAATAAACCCCAAACTGCCTCCCATTTAAAAACCAAACAAAAATACAAACCACAATAACAAACCACCCCCCAACTATGCAGCAAACTTACAC